GTTTTGTTGGTTGGTTAATTGGTCACATTTTATTCATGAAATGGGTTGGATTGATATTAGTCTGGATACAGAAAAATAATTCTATTAAATCTAATGTACTTATTCGATCTAATAAGTACATTATATCAGAATTGAGAAATTTTATGTCTCGAATCTTTATTATTTTTTTATTTATTTCCTCAATATACTATTTAGGGAGAACACCGCTGCCTATTTTTATTAAAAATAAAAAAATATCAGAAATTCAAGAAAGAGGTGAAATTGATAACAAAAAAAAAATAGGTGTAGAAAGAACTTCCAAAACGAAAGTAACTAAACAAGAACAAAAAAAATCCAACGCAGAATATCTTTCTGCTTCTCTTTTTTCGAAGGAAAGAGAGAATTCGTACAAAATCGATGAAAGAGAGGAGAAAGATATCTTTCGGTTGGAAAAACCTCTTCTAAGGATTATTTTCGATTATAAACGATTCCATCGTCCTTTGCGATATATCAAAAATGATCAATTTGAAAATGCTGTAAGAAATGAGATGTCACAATTCTTTTTTCATACATGTCAAAGTGATGCAAAAGAAAAAATATCTTTTACGTATCCATCTAGTTTATCAACTTTTCTTGAAATGATGCAAAGAAAGACGTCTCTCTTCACAACAGAAAAACTCTCCTATGATGAATTGGATAATCGTTGGAGTTCTATTAATGAACAAAAAAGAAACAACCTAAGGAATCAATTTCTAAATAGGGCCGAAGCTCTAGATAAGGAATTTTTTGCTTTGGATGTACTCGAAAAAAAGAGTAGATTATGTAATGATGAGACTAAAAAAAAATACTTACCTAAAATATATGATCCTTTCTTGAACGGACCCTATCGCGGACGAATCAAAAAAAGTTTTTTATTCTCAATCAAGAATAAAACTTACCCAAAAAACTACATTTGGATAAATAAGATTCACGCCATCCTTCTTAATATTAATACTGATTATCCAGGCTTTGAACAGAAAATAGATAGATTTGATAAAAAATCATTATCAAATGAAATTCGTTTTTTTTTTAACTTGATCAGTCAATTTTCTGGAAAATCAGTATCCAATTTCAATTTTAAAGGACTTTGTTTATTTCGAGAACATGAAAAGATGGATTCCGAAGCTAAAAAAAAAAAAATGAAGTTTTTATTCGACGCAATTCTAACTGATGCGAACGATAAAACAATTATAAATAGAAAAAAATGTATTGGAATAAAAGAAAGCAGTAAAAAAGTTCCTCGATGGTCATACAAATTAATTGACGAGGTAGAACACCTGGAAACATCCGGTGAAACAGCGGATTATGAGATTCGTTCAAGAAAAGCCAAACGTGTCGTAATTTTTACTGATGACTCAGAGAATGCCAATGCTTATACGGATACCAAGGATACTGATAATTCTGATGAAAAAGATGAATTAGCTTTAATACGTTATTCACAACAACCGGATTTTCGGCGAGACATAATCAAAGGATCTAGACGCGCTCAAAGACGTAAAACTGTTAATTGGAAAATCTTTCAAGCAAGCGCACATTCTCCTCTTTTTTTGGACAAAATTGACAAACCCTCTTTCTTTTCTTTTGATATTTTCGAGCCAATGAAAATCCTTTTTCTAAATTGGATGTGGAAAAATAAAAATACAGAATTGAAAATTTCGGATTCTACAGAGGAAAAGACAAAAGAGATTAAGAAAAAAGAGGAAGAAAGGCGTATAGAAATAGCCGAAGCCTGGGATAGCATTATATATGCTCAAGTAATAAGAGGTTTTTTATTAGTAACCCAATCGATTATTAGAAAATATATTCTATTACCCTCATTGATAATAACTAAAAATATCGTTCGTATACTATTATTTCAATCTCCCGAATGGTCAGAGGATTTAAAGGATTGGAATAGAGAAATGTATATTAAATGCACCTATAATGGCGTTCAATTATCCGAAACAGAATTTCCGAAAAACTGGCTAACTGAGGGTATTCAAATAAAGGTCCTTTTTCCTTTTCGTCTGAAACCTTGGCACAGATACAGATCTAAGCTACGATCCCCTCAAAAGGAAAAGGATCCAATGAAAAAAAAAGTGAAAAAAATGGATTTCTTCTTTTTAACAGTTTTCGGAATGGAAGTAGAATTGCCCTTTTCTTCTTCTCCCCGAAACCGACGTTCGTTTTTTGATCCCATTTTTAAAGAACTTAAAAAAAAAATAAAAATTTGGAAAAAGAATTTTTTTCTAGTTCTAAAAGTCTTAAACGAAAGAACAAAATTTTTTCTAAATATAGCAAAAGAAACAGCACAACGGATCATCCAAAGTATTCGCAAAAGGATTCTATTTCTAAAAGAAAAAATAAAAAAACTATCATTATCAAATCTTTTATTTATATTTGGATTGAGAAAAATATATGAATTGAATGAAATTCAAAAAGATTCAACAAAAAGTAAAAGTAAGAGGAATCAAATTATTTACGAATCCACCATTCCAATTCAATCTATTAATTGGACAGATTGTTCATTGACAGAAAAAAAAATAAAAGATCTGAATGATAGAACAAAGAAAATCATAAAACAAATAGAAAAATTTAAAAAAGACAAGAAAAAAGGTTCAGAGAGAAATATTTGTTCTAAGAAAACAACTTATGATGATAAAAGATTAGAATTACAAAAAAATATTTGGCAGATATTACAAAAAAGAAATGTTCGATTATCCCGCAAATCACATTATTTTTTTAAATTTTTCATAGAAAGGGTATATATAGATATCTTTGTATGTATCATTAATATTCCTAGAATCAATGTACAACTTTTTCTTGAATCAACAAAAAAAAATTCTTACAAAATACATTTACAAAAAGGAAGCAAAGGAAGAAAGAAAAAGAAGGGAAAAAAAAAATCAAAGTCTAATTCACTTTATTTCTACTATAAAAAAATCAATTTGAAATATAAGGAATACGAATTCACAGAATTTTTGGGACGTATCCTCTTTGTCACAAGCATATGTATTTTACAAATTATCACAAACCCAAGTTATAAACTTATAAAAGTAAAAATTAAGATCCGTTTTGGAATATCATGGAACACCTCTTTTTCTAAAGAAGGAACTAAAGGATTATCTTTTTGGAGTACAAGGAATATCTCATTCCAAATTAAAACAAAAGAGCGCTCCCAATTCTGTAATGAATCAATGGACAAATTGGTTAAAAGGTCATTATCAATACGATTTATCTCAGAATGGATGGTCGAGATTAGTATCCCACAAATGGCGAAAGAAAATGAAAGAACGCCATGTGGCTCAAAAAAAAGATTTAACCAAATATCATTCATAGGAACAAAACGGATTAATTCTTTACAAAAAACACGAAATAGATTCATTAACAAATCAAAAAAAAAAAATGAAAAAACAATATGGGTAGGATCTTTTATCATAAAAATCCCTAAATTATGCAGAAAAGAAGGACTCATATATTTATGGATAGAGATCGTCATTCCAAGCAAAGAAGAACCAAGCGATTTCTTAGAATTCCAACACGCGAAAAAAAAAAAAATTGGATATGACGGAGGATATTCCTCTCAAGAATTATATAGTAGAAGATTCTATTCTAGATATGGAAAAAAATTTGGAGAGAAAGTGTTTTGGTTGGAGAATTCTGAATTTTTGTCTTACAAAAAAAGTGCATTTTTGGGGTTCGATCGATACCGATTATTATTTTACGCTTCAGGAAGAAATCAACCCATCCAAAAAAAAAAAAAACCTTTTGGATTGGATGGGAATGAATGTAGAAATACTAAATCGTTGCATAGCGAATCGGGAATTTTTTTTTCTTCTCTAAAATTTTTATATTTTATAATGCATATACGAGTAACCCATGGATCATACCAATCAAATTCCTTTTTTTCAATTTTAATGAAAATAAAAATGAGAAAAACATCACGGAAAAGAAAAAAAAAGATATTTTTAGACGATGGAAAAAAAAAAAATATCTTGAATAAGAGTAAGAGACTCGAAATAAAGGAAAAACAGAATATGCAGGTCGACAAAATCTTGAAGCATCCCCTTCAAAGAAAGAAAAAGATGTTAAAGAAGATTATGCCAGATCCGACAAAAAAAAGGGTGAAAAAAAAAATAAATACACGAACAACATCGAAGCAGAACTTAATTGCTTCCAAAGAAGGTATTTGCTTTTTCAATGGAACTGGCGTGATTGCTGAAATGAAAGAAGAAGGAATAATATCCAAGTATATTGTCTCCTGCTTAGACGGAAAAATAGAAAAGAAATTGCTAAAGCCTCTATTCAAAGAGGAGAACAAAGTCAAGATATTAAGAAAATTAAGAATCAGAAGGATTTCACTCTTACAGAATAGAATAAAAATACGGAATAGAAGAAAAAAGGAATATAGAGTATCGAACCGATTCGTCTGTCTAAAAAAAACCATGAACAATTTAATATGTATCAAACCAGAGGCCTTTCGTGGATTCATAAGAGAAAGCACCAAATTAATCAAAGATACCGAGAAAAAAGCTACGTTGATAAGAAAAATTTGGATAAATCCATTAAGAAATCCATTACAAGAACAAGAGATCAAAAGCGGACTGAAAATAAAGAAAAAAAGAATTATGATTTGCTTGTTCCTGAAAATCTTTTATCCGCTAGACGTCGTAGAGAATGGAGAATTCGAATTTGTTTCAATCCTAGGAATAGAAATAGTGTGCATAGAAATACGGCATTTTACAATGAGAATAAAGAGAATAATTGCTGTCAAGTTTTGGCTACAAGTAAAAATATTGATAGAGATAAACAAAAACAAATTAATTAAAAGTTATTTCTTTGGCCAAATTATCGATAAGAAGATTAAGCTTGTAAGAATCGCTATTGGTTTGATACCAATAATGGCAGCCGTTTCAGTATGGAAAGGATACATATGTATCCACGATAGAAAATTCGTTAATCTACATTTTTTGTTTTTTCTATTTCTCTGAACATATCTGGTATGCGAAAACAAATAGATGCACATACGCATTGCATTGTCTTACCCTCTATTCTCACTGAGGTACGATACTAATTCAATGATATATCCTATCCATTAGATCTATAAATGAATCACCAAAATCTTCTTATTTGAAGTCGACAATTTTGCTTTTGTGAATGCATAAATATAGTATTTTTTGTATACCTATTTGAATTGGGTTGATTAATCAAAATTGATTTGAAAAAGAAAATCAGGAATTCTAGATTATTGTATATTAAGATTATTGTATATACAAAATTGAAAATGAGTGTCATTTCATTATTATTACTGATCAATAAAAATATCTAGACTCTATAAAAAGGGGGGAAAGACAAGCTTTCATTTTTTTATGGTAAAAAAATCATTTATACCCGTTATTTCACAAGAAAAAAAAGAAGAAAACCCGGGATCGATTGAATTTCAAGTATTGAATTTCACCAATAAGATACGAAGACTTACTTCACATTTGAAATTGCACAGAAAAGACTATTTATCTCAAAGGGGTTTACGTAAAATTCTGGGAAAACGGAAACGACTCTTGTCTTATTTGTCAAAGAAAAATGGAATACGTTATAAAAAATTAATTAATCAGTTGGATATTCGGGAGCCACAAACTAATTAATTTGAAGAGTCGTTTTGAATTATTCGATTTATTAGATCTTGAATTTTGATGAACTAAGTTTTGTTTTAAGCAATTCATGGAAGAATGAATCGAGGAAAAACCTATGAATGCCCCAACTACAAGAAAAGACCTCATGATAGTCAATATGGGTCCTCACCATCCATCAATGCATGGTGTTCTTCGACTTATTGTTACTCTAGATGGTGAGGATGTTATTGATTGTGAACCAATATTGGGTTATTTACATAGAGGGATGGAAAAAATTGCAGAAAACCGAACAATTGTACAATATCTGCCTTATGTAACACGTTGGGATTATTTAGCTACTATGTTCACAGAAGCAATAACTGTAAATGGACCGGAACAGTTAGGAAATATTCAAGTACCTAAAAGAGCTAGCTATATTCGAGTAATTATGTTGGAGTTGAGTCGTATAGCTTCTCACCTACTATGGCTGGGACCTTTTATGGCAGATATTGGTGCACAAACCCCTTTCTTCTATATTTTCAGAGAAAGAGAATTAATATATGATCTATTCGAAGCTGCCACAGGTATGAGAATGATGCATAATTTTTTTCGTATCGGAGGGGTAGCGGCTGATCTACCTCATGGCTGGATAGATAAATGTTTGGATTTCTGCGATTATTTTTTAACAAGGGTTGTTGAATATCAAAAACTTATTACGCGAAATCCTATTTTTTTAGAACGGGTTGAGGGGGTAGGCATTGTTGGTGGAGAGGAAGTAATAAATTGGGGTTTATCAGGACCAATGCTTCGGGCTTCCGGAATCCAATGGGATCTACGTAAAGTTGATCATTATGAATGTTACGAGGAATTTGATTGGGAAGTTCAATGGCAAAAAGAAGGAGATTCATTAGCTCGTTATTTAGTACGAATTGGTGAAATGGTAGAATCCATAAAAATTATTCAACAGGCTCTGGAAGGAATTCCGGGGGGGCCATATGAGAATTTAGAAATCCGCTGCTTTGATAGAGAAAAGGATCCAGAATGGAATGATTTTGAATATCGATTCATTAGTAAAAAGCCGTCTCCGACTTTTGAATTACCGAAACAAGAACTTTATGTGAGAGTTGAAGCCCCAAAGGGAGAATTAGGAATTTTTCTAATAGGGGATCAGAATGGTTTTCCTTGGAGATGGAAAATTCGTCCCCCGGGTTTTATCAATTTGCAAATTCTTCCTCAGTTAGTTAAAAGAATGAAATTGGCTGATATTATGACAATACTAGGTAGCATAGATATCATTATGGGAGAAGTTGATCGTTGAAATGATAATTGATACAACAGAAATACAAGATATCAATTCTTTTTCCAGATTGGAATCTTTAAAAGAGGTCTATGGAATTATATGGATACTTGTCCCTATTTTGACTCTTGTATTGGGAATCACAATAGGTGTGCTAGTGATTGTATGGTTAGAAAGAGAGATATCCGCAGCGATACAACAGCGTATTGGACCTGAATACGCCGGTCCTTTGGGAGTTCTTCAAGCTCTAGCAGATGGAACAAAACTACTTTTCAAAGAGAATCTTATTCCATCTAGGGGAGATATTCGTTTATTCAGTATTGGACCATCTATATCAGTCATATCAATTCTAGTAAGCTATTCAGTAATTCCTTTTGGCTATAACTTTGTTTTAGCTGATCTCAATATCGGTGTTTTTTTATGGATTGCTATTTCGAGTATTGCTCCCATTGGACTTCTTATGTCAGGATATGGGTCAAATAATAAATATTCCTTTTTGGGTGGTCTACGGGCTGCTGCTCAATCGATTAGTTATGAAATACCATTAACTCTATGTGTGTTATCAATATCTCTACGTGTGATTCGTTGAGACAGAAACTTTTCCATGCTCCTTTCTTTTCGTCTTTATTTCTTTTCTTCTTTATAGCAAAGGGGTAGAAAAAATGGAATAGATATCCTGATTTTTGATTTTCATTATTTTTATTCAAAATTCGGATTGATGAACTAAATCAGATAGTTATATGAGTGAAATAAAACAGCTTCTATTTATTCATTATTCATTGATTTAATATTCTAAGATTTAATATTCTAATATTTTAGAATATTCTAATTTTCATTATTAATTTAATGAAATTGAAATTCAATATTAAATCTTAGAATATAAAATTAAAAAAAAAATCTATATATAACTTATTATATATTTAATTTTATTTTGAATATAAAATATTAATTTAATTATAAAATATTAATTTAATTATTATATATATTTATATTTAATATATTATTAATATATTAATATATATATAGTAATATATATAGATATAGGATATAGAATTAATATACTATGATTTGAATTTCATTTGAATCTGCAGTAAAAATATTGAGTCTCATTTTCTATGTATAAGAATTAAGTGGAAAAAAATTATAAGCGGAAGAAAGCGTTTACCCCAAAATTGGTTGATTAGTCATCCTGTTTTGAAGCGGGCTCAAAAGACCAACCTTATTGAGTTTTCACTATCGACTATCGTTTGTATGAATTACCATACATGTATTACCATAAGGGGAGATTGATAAAAAATGCGTGGATGGTTAGAAACACCAAGATACACAAAGGATTAGTAATGGAGATTATGTAAATTCTCCAAAAGAGCATTTCTGCATAATATAAAAAGAATACAAATTGGGGCTTTAAGTTCGTAGAAAAAATAAGGCAGTACTCCCCACAATTCCGATCCAGAGTATGCTCCTATCCACTGATTAAATAAATAACTATCAGAAACGAAATAATCCTTTAATTTTTTTTTAAGTCCCTTTTTGTTTTGCACATAAAAAAAAGAAGAATAGGAACGAAAAAAAACAAAAGAATAGAATACAATTAAAAAGAGGGATCCCTTTTGATTCTTTCTTATATCCATATTCATGGAAATACAATTTATGTCATAATTCATAAACTAGTGTCTAATTTTTTTACGTAATCGAAAACGACGGGTTATTGAGAATTCTAAAGGAGTATTTTATTGAATTGAAGAATTCAATTATTACTCAACAAATTCAAATTCTTAAGGGATGAGATCAATTCAGAAGTACCTTTTTGTATTTATTATTATAACAGACAGAATTCAATTGGTCTAATTCAGGACCGTCCAATGGATTTGAATCCTATCTATCCGAGGGATATATCAAGATAAATAACCGGCCCGGTCCCTTAGATTTATTTATGGCCTTCGAGGAGCCGTATGAGGTGAAAATCTCATGTACGGTTCTGTAATAGCGATGGGAACAGTAATGTTATCACCGACTAGGATTATCTAACAGTTTAAGTACAGTTGATATAGTTGACGCACAATCAAAATATGGTTTTTTTGGATGGAATTTATGGCGTCAACCTATAGGTTTTATCATTTTTCTAATTTCTTCCCTAGCGGAATGTGAAAGATTACCTTTTGATTTACCAGAAGCTGAAGAAGAATTAGTAGCAGGTTATCAAACCGAATATTCGGGTATAAAATTTGGTTTATTTTACGTTGCTTCCTATTTAAACTTATTAGTTTCTTCATTATTTGTAACAGTTCTTTACTTGGGCGGTTGGAATATCTCTATTCCATACATATTTGTTTCTGAGCTTTTTGAAATAAATAAAACATGTGGAGTTTTTGGAACTACAATTGGTATCTTTATTACATTAGCTAAAACTTATTTGTTCTTGTTCCTTTCTATCACAACAAGATGGACTTTGCCTAGGTTAAGAATGGATCAATTATTAAATCTTGGATGGAAATTTCTTTTACCTATTTCTCTGGGTAATCTATTATTAACAACTTCGTTTCGACTGTTTTCACTGTAAAAGATTGATATTCTATATTCATAACTTGTCTCAAACAAGAGAAAGAAACAAAACAAAAATATTCATAGATATTCACGATATGTTCCTTATGGTAACTGGGTTCATGAATTATGGTCAACAAACAGTACGAGCTGCAAGGTACATTGGTCAAGGTTTCATGATTACCTTAGCCCACGCAAATCGTTTACCTGTAACTATTCAATATCCTTATGAAAAATTAATAACATCGGAACGTTTCCGCGGTCGAATCCATTTTGAATTTGATAAGTGCATTGCTTGTGAAGTATGTGTTCGTGTATGTCCTATAGATCTACCCGTTGTTGATTGGAAACTGGAAACTGATATTCGAAAGAAACGATTGCTTAATTACAGTATTGATTTCGGGATCTGTATATTTTGTGGTAACTGCGTTGAGTATTGTCCAACAAATTGTTTATCAATGACTGAAGAATATGAACTTTCGACTTATGATCGTCACGAATTGAATTATAATCAAATTGCTTTGGGCCGTTTACCAATGTCAGTAATTGACGATTATACAATTCGAACAATTCAATTCAAATAAAATTCTTTATTTATTTATTTCAATATTTAAATTATTTAAATATTGAAAAGATTTATATAATTTTATTAATATAGTTTATAGTTTCGAAATAGTTTCGAATACTCGTTCGTATAAAGAATTAGATTAGTCCTATAACTGTACCTAGAGAAATTCACACTCCTTAGGATTTAATTCAATTAGGAATTTAGTATATAAAATTTTTTCCTGGTCGTATCAATAAGGTCATGAAATTTCAATTTATTTATCTTTTATTTTACATCTAATGGATTTACCTGAACCGATACATGATTTTCTTTTAATCTTTCTGGGATCAGGTCTTGTATTAGGAAGTCTAGGAGTAGTATTATTTACCAACCCAATTTTTTCTGCCTTTTCGTTGGGACTGGCTCTTGTTTGTATATCTTTATTCTATATTTTATCAAACTCCCATTTTGTAGCTGCAGCACAGCTACTTATTTACGTAGGAGCTATAAACGTTTTAATCATATTTGCTGTGATGTTCATAAATGGTTCAGAATATTACCAAGATTTTAATCTTTGGACCGTTGGGGATGGAGTTACTTTGGTGGTTTGTACAAGTATTTTTGTTTCACTAATAACTACTATTCCAGATACATCATGGTACGGGATTATTTGGACTACAAGATCAAATCAGATTATAGAGCAAGATTTGATAAATAATAGTCAACAAATTGGAATTCATTTATCAACAGATTTTTTTCTTCCATTTGAACTCATTTCAATAATTCTTTTAGCTGCTTTGATCGGTGCAATTGTCGTGGCTCGCCAGTAAGAATAGAACTAATAATATCAATCTAAATTCCATTTTGTTCTATTTATTTTATCTCCATTTCCTTTGAATTTTACATGTGAATGGGGAAGTGAAAGAGTGTTTATGTTTAAAAGAATTTTCTTATTCGACTTATTACCAATATCTTCTTTTGGTCTGTACTTGTTATATTCTCTAGTCAATCGAATCTGTTGAAGTGTTGTTCATATTGAAATGAATCAAAATTGATAAGGAGTTGGTCAATGATGCTCGAACATGTACTTGTTTTGAGTGCCTATTTATTTTCTATCGGTATCTATGGATTGATCACAAGCCGAAATATGGTTAGAGCCCTTATGTGTCTTGAACTTATACTGAATGCGGTTAATATAAATTTCGTAGCTTTTTCTGATTTTTTTGATAGTCGCCAATTAAAAGGAAATATTTTTTCAATTTTTGTTATAGCTATCGCAGCCGCTGAAGCAGCTATTGGACCGGCTATTGTTTCGTCAATTTATCGTAACAGAAAATCAACTCGTATCAATCAATCGAATTTGTTGAATAAATAGTATTATCAGAAAAATTCGAATTTCGAATATTGAAATTCTAATATTTATCAATTCAAATTCCCATGTATAACGTATGATCATGTTTGCGAAAACGTAAGAAATCAAAGTATCTTGGCCCTCTCTTATGAATTGATCCAGAGGTAGATTGATTAGAAAAATTCTGGTAAATCATTGATTCATCTGGTGTCGAAATATATGATTCATTTACAAGTTTACTAGATCGAAAATTGCTGATGTTCAAAAATTAATAGAGCCAATGTCACATTCAGTAAAGATTTATGATACATGTATAGGATGTACTCAATGTGTCCGAGCCTGCCCCACAGATGTATTAGAAATGATACCTTGGGACGGATGTAAAGCTAAGCAAATAGCTTCTGCTCCAAGAACAGAGGACTGTGTTGGTTGTAAGAGGTGTGAATCCGCCTGTCCGACAGATTTCTTGAGTGTTCGGGTTTATTTATGGCATGAAACAACTCGAAGCATGGGTCTAGCTTATTGATACGTTTCAAAAAACCACATACGAATACCTTTTTTTTACTGACAAAAACCCGTGCTCAAAATGGAAAATCTTTTCCATTTTGAGCACGGGTTTTTCTGGCCCAAGTGTATCTTATTTTTACCACGAATTTTTTTCCTTGGTTAACAATAGTTGTAGTTTTCCCAATATCCGCGGGTTCCTTAATCTTCTTATTTCCCCATAGAGGAAATAAGGTAATTAGATGGTATACTATTTTTATATGCTTAATGAATCTCCTTATAACAACCTATGCTTTCTGTTATCATTTCCAATTGGACGATCCATTAATCCAATTGACGGAGAATTATAAATGGATCCAATTTTTTGATTTTTACTGGAGATTCGGAATAGATGGACTCTCTATAGGCCCTATTTTACTGACGGGATTCATCACCACTTTAGCTACTTTAGCGGCTCAACCGGTTACTCGGGAATCCCGATTATTCCATTTCCTGATGTTAGCAATGTATAGCGGTCAAATAGGATCATTTTCTTCTCAAGACATTTTACTTTTTTTCATCATGTGGGAATTAGAATTAATTCCTGTTTATCTACTTTTATCCATGTGGGGTGGAAAGAAACGTTTGTATTCAGCTACAAAGTTTATTTTG